GGAATAGTCGCCTCAAAGGGAATTTTCCCTAGATACCTTTAGTCAGTTAAATTTTGGATATATTTCGAGTCTGTCTATATGGATTGTGTTAACCATTCAAAACTAATTTAAATTTATGTGAAAAGGTTTTCTATTTCTAGAATGTCCACTATATGTTTTACATCTTCTATGCGAAAATCTTTAATTTTCATAAGGTCTTCTTGACTGTTATTCAAAAGGTCTAATAATGTATTGATATTAGTTTTTTTTAGGCAATTATATAACCTCGGGGGCAATTCTGATTGGTCAATAAAAATCAATTTTAATGCTATTTCTTTTTTCGTTTTCCTTGGTTTAGCCAATCTATCATGAAAATTAAAAAGGGGCAAATTGCCTTTGGGTTCATTGTTTTCTAAATTGACGTATTCTTCTTCTGCATGTAAAAAGGGAATAAATAAATCAATCAAATTTCGGGAGGCCTCATGAAGTGCTTCTTTAGGAGTTAAACTCCCATTTGTCCATATTTCTAGAAATAGTATTTCTTGTTTTTCATTTCCATTAACATAAGAATGAATACTATGATTTGCATTTCGCACAGGCATGAATACAGCATCTATAGGATAACTTACGCTTTGAAAATTATTTGGTGTTTTTATACGATATCCGCGATTCCTCTCGATTTGTAATTGAATACATAAAGTAATTGGTTCTGTTAAGTTAGCTATAGGCTGGGTCTTATCAACGATTTCCACGGAAGGCGGTAAGATGATATCGTTAGCAGTTACATATCCAGGACCCTTGACACAAATAAATGCATCACGGGTTCCATACAGATTACTTCTCAATACAATTTCTTTCAAATTCATTAAAATTTCATGTATGGATTCTTGAATACCCACTATGGTAGAATATTCATGTGGTATTTTATCGGATTTTGCGCGTGTGATACATGTACTTGCTATTTCTCCAAGCAAAGCTCTTCGCATCGCAATGCCTATTGTATCGGCTTGTCCTCTCATAAGTGGAGACATAAGAAAGCGTCCATAATAAAGACGCTTACTGTCTGCTCTTGATTCAACACACTTCCACTGTAGTGGCCGAGTAGATACTATTATTTTATCTTGAACCATAGTAAGTTTATTTTCTTTGATCAAATCATTGAATGATTTATTTCTCTTGAAATATCTTCAATGTTTATTTTTAGACACGCCTTTTTTTAGGGGGCCTGCATCCGTTATGTGGCATAGGGGTTACATCTCGTATGAAACTTAATAGTATACCACTTCGCCGAATAGCCCTTAATGCCGCATCTCTTCCGAGACCCGGACCTTTTATCATTACTTCTGCTCGTTGCATACCTTGATCTACTACTGTTCGAATAGCGTTTCCTGCTGCGGTTTGAGCGGCAAACGGCGTCCCTCTTCGTGTACCCTTGAATCCACAAGTACCGGCGGAGGACCAAGAAATTACCCGCCCACGTACATCTGTAATAGTTACAATAGTATTGTTGAAACTTGCTTGAACATGAATAACTCCCTTTGGTATTCTACGCGTATTTTTACGTGAACCCATATGTCTATTCTTACGTGAACCAATTCTTGGTATAGGTTTTGCCATATTTTATCATCTCATAAATTTAAGTCAGAGATATATGGATATATCCATTTCATGTCAAAACAGATCCTTTGTTTTTTTTTTTATTTGTAGGGTACTTTAGATTTATATAGCCCCCCCCCTTTTTCTAAAAATTATCCTTGTCTTTGTTTATGTCTGGGGTTGGAACAAATTACTATAATTCGTCCTCGCCTACGGATCAGGCGACATTTTTCACAAATTTTACGAACGGAGGCTCTTATTTTCATATTTGTTATTCCTTAAACTTAATTCTGAATCTCTTGATTTTATTGGAAGAAAATAAGTTTCTTTAAATTTTAATTTCGAACTTATCTTTGTTTCAGAGTCGATAAATTATACGTCCTCCGGTTGAATCATAATGACTTTACTCAATTTTGATTCTATACCAAATACCAAGAGTAGAGCGTTGTAAAGTGATTCAGAAATTAAACTGAAATGAACCCATTTTTGTTCTTTCGCTTGAGGTATCAACTAATGTGGGGGGGGCAAAATAGTAGAAACCCACCCTTTACTATTTTGTGTTTCACAAATATGAAAATTCTGTATCTAAATTCGGATAGCATAAAGATTACCATATATAGCACAAAATTTCTCCACCGATTCCTTCTAGTCGAGCCTCTCCGTCTGTCATTATACCCCGAGAAGTAGAAAGAATTACAATCCCCATCCCGCCTAAAATTCTCGGGATTCGTTGATAGTTAGAATAGATTCGTAGCCCAGGTCGACTAATCCGTTTTAAATTTAACACAGTTCTATCTGGTCCTTTCCTATTTCTTCTATGTTGGAGGGTTAAAACTAAAAAGTATTTGTTGCTTTCCTCATGTTTCCTCGTGTTTTCAATAAAACCTTCTCGTAAAAGGATTTTAACAATGCTTTCAGTAATGTTAGTATATGGTATTCGAACTGTTCTTTTTTTATTCATGTCAGCATTTCGTATATAGGTTAGTAGGTTAGCAATAGTGTCTTTACTCATAATAAACAAATATTTTTGTTGTCCCCGAATTTTGATATAATCAACATGCTCTTTTGTTTTGGAATTATTTCTGAATTATTAAACATTTATGAATAATTAAGGGCATATACGTGCGACACAACCAATCTACTAATTAATCGAGTTCATTCAAATACTATAATATAAAGAGTAAAACTTTATTATGGCCTCATGTTATAATACTTCAGGTGCTAATGAAACTATTTTAGTGAAATTTAACTGTCTTAATTCCCGTGCAATTGCCCCAAAAATTCGAGTTCCTTTTGGATTACCTTCTTGATCAATAACAACCGCAGCATTGTCATCATATCGTATTATCATACCGTTGTTGCGTTTGAGTTCTTTACAAGTACGTACAATTACGGCTCTGATCACTTCTGATCTTTCGAGTGGTGTATTTGGTATTGCTTCTTTTATTACAGCAACAACAACGTCACCAATTTGAGCATATCGTCGATTACTAGCTCCTATAATTCGAATACACATCAATTTTCTTGCTCCGCTGTTATCCGCTACATTCAAATGGGTTTGAGGTTGAATCATATCAGTTTTATCTGTTCTTTCAATGTAAAAGGTCAACGTAAAAAAAAGAAATATTTTTTGTTTTAAAGAAAAAAAGAAACCTACAATTTTTTTTTTTTTTTTTTCGTCCGAAAAACCTCTTTCTTTTGGTTCTACATTCCTATCCTGAAATAATGAATTGAGTTCGTATAGGCATTTTTGATGCCGCTATTGAAATAGCCTTTCTGGCTATACTTTCTGGTACTCCGCTCATTTCATAAAGTATTCTCCCTGGTTTAACAACAGCCACCCAATATTCGGGAGATCCTTTTCCTGAACCCATACGTGTTTCTGTAGGTCTTACTGTAACTGGTTTGTCTGGAAATATGCGTACCCATATTTTTCCGCCGCGGCGTGCATTTCGCGTCATTCCTCTTCGTCCTGCTTCTATTTGTCTAGATGTAATCCAAGCGGGTTCAAGCGCTTGAAGGGCATATCTACCGAAGCAAATATGATTACCTCGATAAGATATTCCTTTCATTCTTCCTCTGTGGTGTTTACGGAATCGGGTTCTTTTGGGGTTATAGTTCATGGTTATTTATTACTTCCATCTCTACTACAGAACTGGACATGATAGTTTCTTCTCATCCAGCTCCTCACGAATGAAAGGATTCTCAGATAATTTTTATTTATTTTAATTAATAATATATTGAAAAAAAGAAAATAAATAAAAAGAGTCTTTGAAAATATATTCTAAATTTGTATATCCTTTTTGGGATATAACTCATTTTCGCGGGCGAATATTTACTCTAATTTAATATTATATTCAGTTTATATGATTAGTTCATGACATGACTTTTCATAATATTTCATAATAAAGGAATTGGTTCCTAGTTCGTTCCGCCATCCTACCCAATGAATCATTAGGATTCGTTTTCAATAGAATCTTATGCAATCACGGGGGTTCGATCGTTCTCATCGCTTCGCTATTATATGGTTAGGTCTAAATTCTCCAACGAAGCCCTTAATTAAATTTGTTCTTGAGTCAATCCTCTTAGTCTTTATTGACCCGGGGCTCTTTATTTTTTTTTTTTTTATAGATTATAGAACAATTTTGTTTAATTAGGCATCAATTAGTATTAATGCTTTATTACATTTCCCTTTCTGAGATGAATTTTTGACCTTACATATAGGAATTCTATATCATTACTTTTTTCTCTCTTTCTCTCACCGTTCCATTTATCCACATAGTTTTTATTGTTATTTTTTTTTTTTAGAAAAAAAATTTCAGTTGCTACAATGATATGACCAATATATCATATCCCGACCGGTTTTTTAATTATACAGATAATGCGAAACGATGAGTTGGTTATTAGTTCATCCTATAGGCTGGTCTTTTTTTTGTTTACTATAACCCTAAAAAACCAACGAGTCACACACTAAGCATAGCAATTATATCGAATCAAATGATTAATGTAATTTTTATTCAACCTTATAGAATTCATTTTTTTTAGTTAACAGACAAAAAAAAAGAATGAAAGAATTTTTTTTTTTTTTCTATTTTTTTTCTATATTGGACCTAAAGATAACTCAAATATCAAATAAAGTCTTATTATTACTTGTCTACAAATATCCAAATTTTGATACCTAATGCCCCATAGATAGTTCCAACTGTATAGGAAGAGTAATTAATTTTAGCTCGAATGGTTTGTAGAGGCACTCTACCTTCCCTGATCCATTCGACACGCGCAATTTCTTTTCCGTCGATACGACCTGCAATTTGTATTTGAATGCCTTTTGTACCTGCCTGTTCAGTTAATTCAATCGCTTTTTTCATTGCTTTTCGAAATGAAACTCTATTTTTTAATTGTCCTGCTATAAATTCTGCAAGAAT